AAGAAATAATAGATTAGTACTTTACTTATTGTATTGTTAGGCATGGAATTATTTATTTGTTTTTTTATTTAAAAATTAATAAAAATTAAAAATTCATGGTAAGCGTTCGAGCCGACGAAATTCGTAATATTATCCGGGAGCGTATTGAGAACTATACTAGGGAAGTCAAAATTGTAACTACTGGTACCGTACTTCAAGTCGGTGATGGCATTGCTCGTATTCATGGCCTTGATGAAGTCATGGCAGGTGAATTAGTAGAATTTGAAGAGGATACAATGGGTATTGCTCTAAATTTGGAATCAAATAATGTTGGTGTTGTATTAATGGGTGATGGTTTGATGATACAAGAGGGAAGTTCGGTAAAAGCAACAGGAAGAATTGCTCAAATACCAGTGAGTGAGGCTTATTTAGGTCGTGTTATAAATGCCCTAGCTAAACCTATTGATGGTAGAGGTGAAATTTCGGCTTCTGAGTCTAGGTTAATTGAATCTCCCGCCCCAGGTATTATTTCGAGACGTTCCGTATATGAACCCCTTCAAACAGGTCTTATTGCTATTGATTCAATGATCCCGATAGGCCGCGGTCAGCGAGAATTAATTATTGGAGACAGACAGACTGGTAAAACAGCAGTAGCTACAGATACAGTTCTCAATCAACAGGGGCAAAATGTAATATGTGTTTATGTAGCTATTGGTCAAAAAGCATCTTCTGTGGCTCAAGTAGTGACTAATTTTCGAGCAGGGGGGGCAATGGAATACACTATTGTAGTAGCTGAAACGGCGGATTCCCCCGCTACATTACAATACCTCGCCCCTTATACAGGAGCATCTCTGGCTGAATTTTTTATGTATCGTGAACAACACACTTCAATCATTTATGATGATCTTTATAAACAAGCGCAAGCTTATCGTCAAATGTCTCTTCTATTACGAAGACCGCCCGGTCGTGAGGCTTATCCAGGAGATGTTTTTTATTTGCATTCGCGCCTTTTGGAAAGAGCCGCAAAATCAAGTTCTTATTTAGGCGAAGGAAGTATGACCGCTTTACCGATAGTTGAGACTCAATCGGGCGATGTTTCAGCTTATATTCCTACTAATGTAATTTCTATTACAGATGGGCAAATCTTTTTATCTGCTGATTTATTTAATGCTGGAATCAGACCCGCTATTAATGTGGGTATTTCTGTTTCGAGAGTAGGATCCGCGGCTCAAATTAAAGCCATGAAACAAGTAGCTGGCAAATTAAAATTGGAACTAGCACAATTCGCAGAATTAGAAGCCTTTGCACAATTCACTTCTGATCTCGATAAAGCCACTCAGAATCAATTGGCAAGGGGTCAACGATTACGTGAATTGCTCAAACAATCCCAATCTGCCCCTCTTACTGTGGAAGAACAGATAATGACTATTTATACTGGAATAAATGGTTATCTTGATTCATTAGAAATTGGTCAAGTAAGGAAATTTCTCCTTGAGTTACGTATCTATTTTAAAACGAACAAATCTCAGCTACAAAAAATAATATCTTCTACTAAAACATTTACTGAGGAAGCAGAACTATTTTTAAAAGAAGCTATTCAAGAACAGTTAGAACGCTTTCTATTTCAGTAAACAAATAACAAATAAAGTACTAAATTAATTTGTTATATTTATTATATATATATTATATTCTAAATTAGAATTCAATTTTATAATTTAATTATTAGTTAGTTAATAAAATAATAGAAATTTTAAGAATATTCAATGAATATGAATATTTATTTACATTGAAATAAGAGAAGAAATAGTGAATTAAAAGTATTAAATGCAAATAATAAAAAGGATAATAAATACGAGAAATGTAAGATAAGTAAAAGTAAGCTTATTTTGTGTGTTTTATAATTTTATAAAGAAGATATATATATATTATATATGGAAATAAATTGCGTCCAATAGGATTTGAACCTATACTAAAGGTTTAGAAGACCTCTGTCCTATCCATTAGACAATGGACGCTTTATTCCTATTTTTTTCTTCTTTTTTACATATATATAAAAGTACAATTGGAAAAAAAAATCGAATAGTATATTTAATTCTTATTAATTCTTAATTATAAAAAAAATTAGAATAAAAAAAATGAAATTTTATTGTTGTTACTTCAATAACAAACATTTTTGTTTTCAAATCATCAAACCCCCTTTTTCTGATTCATTGGGATAAAAGGCAGCCCGGATAGGTATAGGTAATGGTATGGACCTATTCGGGCTGTATTGCTGATAAAAGTCGTGATAACAGTTTATACTAATACTGATTTAATTTAGAATATAATATATATAGTAATATTTTTGTTTTAATTTGGAGAGATGGCTGAGTGGACTAAAGCGTCGGATTGCTAATCCGTTGTACGAGTTATGCGTACCGGGGGTTCGAATCCCTCTCTTTCCCGTTTTGTTGATGAATTGATATTCTATTTTTATTTAAAACTTCTCGAACTTTAATAATTTTTTATTAAATGTGTCAAAAATAAGAGATTTTTTATTCTTCACGGCCAGGATTACGTCCTGGATCATTAGACAAAAATCCGAATATGAAGAGAGAAACAAAGAATATCACTACTGTGTAAACAAATAGTTTAAGAGTAAGCATTATACAATCTCCATGATCGTTTTTTTTTGGAAAAAAAAAAAGGGAATATATTCTCCGTTTTTATATCAAATACTATGAAATAAAGCGATGTTTCTAGAAATAAAAACTAAAATGATCTGAAATTTACTTGTAATCCTTATATTCTTAACAACTATATTATATAAAATTAATTATAATTATAGAATATATATATATATAATAAATCTATACATAATCATAATTAAATTAGCATTGGAAAATTGGAAAAAGGTCCCTTGTCTATCCACGAATTTAAATGTTTGAAATCTAGGATTTATACTGTAATATCTGATCTTATCAATTATTATAATTTTTTTTAGTACATTATTTAAAGATCTCATCTAAAACTTAGAGCGGCTTGCCAAACAAATGCTAAGAGAAAAAAGAATATAGGTATGACTGGCATAACATCTACAATTGGATTTAAAAAAGCGTAGGCCTCGGGCAATTTTGAAAAGAAAAAAAGACTCGAATAAAGAGTAAAATTAAAACAGATCAAACTAAAGATATTAAATATAACAACCATTTTTTGGTGAAGATAATTGCATTTTGATTGAGTTTTTAATCTAAAAAAAGGAATAAAGTAGACAATCAAATTATTTTTTTTTTTTTTTTTTACTCAATCAAAAAAACTTCTATTATCAAAAGATAAGAGAATAGAAGAAATTAGACTTTCACATAATATTTTAATTCCATTTATATGGAATGATCAATGAATTGGGTTTTATTCTATATTTAGACATGTTAAAATTCTAGCAACAATTTAATCAATTTATTAAATCTAAATTTTGACCAAAATTGATAAGTAATCAATAGTGTTGAATAGGAATCGAATTGGGGCGTAGTCAAGTGGTAAGGCAACGGGTTTTGGTCCCGCTATTCGGAGGTTCGAGCCCTTCCGTCCCAGAACATACCTGTTTTATCAGAATAAACGTTTTGAATCTATTTTACCATATCCATAATCTAATGTAGATACGTGTGTATGTGTAAAATGTGTATGTGTAACTCCCCTTTTTATAAAATCAAAAGAGAGATTGCGTTTAAAAAATAAAATATTTTGAATTATTTTATTTGTTATCGTATAATGTAATGAATAGAAACCGATTGGGTGAAAAAACATAGGATTTAGTTCGTTTATCACGAAGTAGCTATCTTTTTCTTACTATTTAAGTATTATTAATTATTATAAAAATTATAAAATAAGAATCTGATTATGAATAATAATAAAATAAACACTTTGTTTTAACTGTATCGCACTATGTATTATTTGATAACCAAAAGAATATTTTACTTTGGTTCAAATAAACTTGAAAATAAAAATGGAAGAATTCAAAAAAAATTTAGACCTAGAGCGAACTCGGAAACAGAACTTTTATTTTTTATATCCACTTTTTTTCCAGGAGTATATTTATGCACTTACTCATAATCGTAGTTTCAATCGATCAAATTTGTTCGAAAATGTAAGTTATGGCAAAAAAGTTAGGTTACTAATTGTGAAACGATTAATTACTCGAATGTATCACCAGAATTATTTTCTTATTTCTACTTATGATTATAACCAAAATTCTTTTTTTAATGCTTTTTTTGGGCACAACAAACATTTTTATTTGAAAATCATATCGAGTAAGTTAGCGGTTATTGTGGAAATGAAACTTTTCCTAGGCTTAGTATCTTCTCTTAAAGATAAAAAAATAAACGAATCTACAAATTTACGATCAATTCATTCCATATTTCCCTTTTTAGAAGATAAATTCTCCCGTTTAAATTATGTGTCAAATATACTAATACCTTATCCTGTTCATCTTGAAATATTGGTTTTAATTCTTCGTTGTTGGGTGAAAGATGCTTCTTCTTTACATTTTTTACGATTCGTTTTCCACGAGAATCATAATTGGAACTATTTTTTTTTCCAAAATAAATATATTTCCACTCTTTCAAAAAGAAATCAGAGATTATTTTTATGCTTATATAATTCTCATATCTGTGAATACGAATCCATTTTTGTTTTTTTACATAACCAATCTTATCATTTACGATCAACATTTTTTGGAACCTTTTTTGAGCGAACTTTTTTCTATGGAAAAATAAAAAAAGAGTCTCTTGTAAATGTCTTTACTAAGGATTTTCAAGCCATATCATGTATGTTCAAAGATATTTTTATGCATTATGTTAGGTATCAAGGAAAATCTATTCTGGCTTCAAAATGGACGTTTTTTATTCTGAATAAATGGAACTATTACCTTGCTCTCTTTTGGAAATGTCGTTTTTATGTGTGGTATCAATCAGAAAAGATAAAAACATTATCCAAGCATTTCCTTGACTTTCTAGGTTATCTGTCAAGTGCAAATATACGATTCA